CATCAGAAGAGGAGTTCCTTTTGAAGATAGAATTGATTTTCCTTGATATCTGAAATAATGCACGAAAGGATCCTTGAACAACCACAGGGTAATATGAAAATCATTATGAAAAACCGCCAGAAAATGTTCTATTTTTCCATAAAAATGTGTTCGATCAAGAAAAGCTCTATAAGATGTTGATCGTAAATAAGAAGATTGTTTACGGAGAAACACAAATATGGATTCCGATTCATATACATGAAAATTATATAGGAACAGGAATAATCTTTGATTCTCTTTTGAAAATGAAAAATGAATTTTCGTTTTTTGAGTAATAAGACTATTCCAATTATGATACTCGTAGAGAAAGAATCTCAATAAGTGCAAAAGGGAGGCATCTTGTATCCAACAGCGAAGGGTTTGAACCAATAGTTCCAGATGGATAGGATGGGGTATTAGTATATCTAATACATGATTTAAATGGGATAATTTATCCTCTAAAAAAGGAAATATGGAATGAATTGATTGTAAATTAATGGATTTGGCTATTTCTTTACTTTCTAGAGAAGATACTAATCGCAGTGAGAGTGGAATTTCCACAATGACTGCAAACCCCTCTGATATCATTTGATAATCAAAATTTTTCTTATGCCCAACAAATTTATTTTGATTAGAATCATTAGCCAAAATAATCAAATACTTTTGTTGATACATTCGAGTAATTAAACGTTTAACAATTAGTGAACTATATTTATTGTCATAACCTAAACTTTCCATAGGTTCATAAGGAATCAATTTATTTAATCCAGGATCGTGAGCAAGTGCATAAATGTATTCCTGAAAGAGAAGCGGATATAGGAAGTCTCGTTCTCGAGATCTATCTATCTTTAAATATCCTTGTAATTGTAATTCCTTCATTTTAATTTGAAATTCGATTTGAACCAAAGCAGAGGATAGGGGATTTCTCGGGCCATCAAACGATACATAGTACGATACAGTCAAAACAAGGTATATAGTAAGATAGATACCTCGGAGATGATTAATCAAGGGATTCTCTCTTTTTCCATCCAATTGGTTTTTTGCTCGTTATAAGATATTATAAGATACCGAGATGGTTAGAAATCCTTTATTTTTGCAACCCGGTCGCTCTTTTGACTTTAGAATAAATTATGTTTCTCAATATACTGTTTCTTCTACACATTCGTCTCCACTCAGGGATATTGTTAATAATTAGGATTCATAAAATAAACGGATTCTCCACCTTTTTTTTAAGGTTATGAAATAACCTTTTCCCGCACCAGGGACTAATATATTTTTAACGTATAATTAGATCGGGTAATTATTCAAATTAAGAACAGAAGCTCGTTGCTTTTTTTATTTCCCTATAACTTAATTTGAGCCTCTCAGCTCTATCCATTTATTCACTTGATCCAACCATGAATTGATTTTTTTGTACCGTTCTAAGAATCAAAACAAATATTATTTTGTACCGATCCCGTAAGGATTAAGTACTCTTATCTTGGAGTTACTCATTGATACGACATGCTGTTTTTTCCATTCGTTCCCGCGCAGGATCAGTCGTGGTCTTACAAACTCTACCAACGGTATGGACGAATCCGTTGCTTCATCCAAATGTGTAAAAGATTCTAGCCGCACTTAAAAGCCGAGTACTCTACCGTTGAGTTAGCAACCCAAAAATAAAAATTATGGTGCGTAGATACGATCGGAATAAAAAAACAAGAGAGACTGGTCCCACCCCAAAAACATTTTTTTATAATTGATTATTAACATAAATAATGAACAGATCTAAAAATATATATTTATTATAAATAATCAATTCCCAGATAAATATATAAACGGACCCCCCCTTTTTTCTTTTAATTCATTTTTTCCATTTTTTTGTTTGTTTATTCAAAAGAGACTTCTTGTGCTATGTCAAAGGAACCCATCACTTACATGAACTAAACAACTTATTGGGGCGGGGATAAATAGATCCATTTATCCACGATCAATTATATTTGCTCAATACACTATTGTCAATATGGACATTGAAAAAACAAAAGAAAAAAATGGAAATAAAATAATAAGGACTTGTGTTAGATTGGCACTTCATAGCTAACCTACATAGAGAATAAAAAAAGTGTAGATGTAAAAAAGAAATAAATAAAAATAAATTCAATTTAAATAAATAAAGAAGAAGAAAATCTCGGGTTTATTTACTATTAAGGGTACAATAAGCAAGCTTGGCCCATTTTTTTTTAGCAGAGCCTCACCAAAAACCACCCAATTGAAGATAATCCCATATCGTATATGTATTTATTCTGTTAGTGCATATGCATATATTTACTCAAGTTTTTCTATTTCATATTGGAATATTGGATATAAATTTTAATTCGTGTAATTATAATTAACGCGAAGTTTTTTAAAAATCTCTGCCTTCTTTGAAATATCATGAACGGTTCCCGTAGGTTGAGCGCCTTTTTCAAGGAAATATAGAATAGCAGGAACGTTTGAATAAGTTTGATTCTTTATTGGATCATAAAAACCGACTTTCTGAAGATCTCTTCCTTCTCTTCGGGATCGAACATCAATTGCAACGATTCGATAGATGGCTCATTGGGATAGATATATATATGAACAATTCCCCCCTTAGAAACGTATAGGAGGCTTTCTCCTCGTACGGCTCGAGAAAGAATGATTTTTATTTATGTCATAGTGTATAGAGTGGCAAGGCAAATAAATAGGTCCATAAAAAAAAAAAAAATAATAAATTCAATAGTTTTTTTATTATTCCTTAACGAAAAATCCGAAAAAATCATTCGTACTTATAACTCAAGTTGAATAATTCTCCAAGAGTTCAAAGGAAAATCCTGAGTCCTTGGCATTTCATTTATTGAGCCATCTCTAACCAATTTTTTTTTTATTCTGCTCAAGTTGTTGAGACAATTGAAAATGGCATTTTCTTGTTCCAGGATCGTTTATCCTTGTTTTGAATCATTGGGTTTAGGCATTACTTCGGTGATCCTTAATCGTTTCAAAATGGCAGCAACATACCCTTTGTTATTTATTGACTGTCGAAGAGTCATACGAACGATTGATTCCCATGTGATACACTTTTGATCGAAATAGTTTTCCCAATTCCAACAAAAAAAGTTTCAAATACAAAAAGACCTTTTGTTAGATGTTAGAATTTAATCTTTTCAATTTCTATATCGAAGATATGCTTACGAAGTTGTTCCAACTTATTGATTGGCATTAACCCTAGACCCTTACCTCTGATAAATGAATTGATTTTTTCCGCTCGAGCTCCATCATGTACTATTTACTTTTTACTTTAACCCCAAACCCAACCAAGCGGAGGTTCCAGTAGAGTAGAACAGAACAAACTATGTCGAGCCAACGAGCACCTCATAATTCCTATATAAAAAAGTGGTGGATGTAAGAATCCACAACCGATCATGTCCTTCAAGTCGCACGTTGCTTTCTACCACATCGTTTTAAACGAAGTTTTACCATAACATTCCTCTAGTTTGGAACCGGTATGGAATTGATTCAATATGGAATCGTGAATAATCATTGGCTCAATCGATATATAATAATACTTTATTTTTTTCTATATGTATGTTTATTTATCTGTCGAAGTCTCAACAAGGGTTAATTTTTATTAACCTCTTATTATTTATATATTTTGTTATTTTGTATGTATTTCTTTTTTGGGGGGATGAATAGAAAAGTTTTGTGTAAAGTTTAGGTCGTTATTCTTTTATTTGATATTTGACCCGATCTGATTGATAAAAAAAAAATATTGGAATAATATGATCTTGTCATATCCATCAAAATTTCTCAAACAATTGTCAATTCAATGGAGGTAATCGCAGAGATTTAAGGAATAACAGATCTTCTTCACCAAAACAGAAATGTCGTTGTCAATGAAATAGAGTAACCGCGGTGCAATATGGACATTGTTTCTACTTTGTTTTACTTCAGGCTAGGTAATCTTTACTAAAATTCCATTTTTTTTTTTTATATTTAATAAAAGTAATTGTAATTATTTATCAAAGTGAATGGAATGTCTAAATTACCCCCCCCCGATCCAATCGTTACATTGATTTACAATTTTTAATTAGAACCAGATGTTAAATCCAAAATTTAGATAAAAAAATGCATCTGTTACATATTAAAATTTCGACCGCCATTGTGGCTTAACTCCTATCTACTGACAAATTTTATGGGGCTAGTGAATCATAAAAAAAGGGGGGCTAAGGTATGCTGGACAATCTTGTATAAGTGAAAAGATAAGCAGGTGCATTTTTTTTTTATTATATATTGATCCATATGCCTATCCTACCTGTATCACAAATAGATTCTGTATATCATCAGTGCTCGATTCGATTTGTGAAAAAGAAAGTAAAACATACGATTCTTTTCTGAATCATTAGAAATCGGAAAAGGAACTATTAAATAAACTAAACATTACACTCTTAATCTTACTTAAACAGAAGATTTTTATTTTAATAGAACAAAGCAATCTTTATTCTGGTAGAATTGGACGGCTCTGGGACGGAAGGATTCGAACCTCCGAGTCGCGGGACCAAAACCCGTTGCCTTACCACTTGGCCACGCCCCATTTAGATTTCTATTCAATACTAATAAATACTAATATAGGTGTTGGTCATTCGTCAATTCCCCCAATATCTAATCTATGGAATATGTTAGATTATTGCTAAGATTTGACACGTGTAGTTGTAAAATTAAACTGAATTTATTGATCATTACATATAATTCAATTAAGATATTGTATGAAAGTATGATTCCTTCTATTTTCGTTTGAGAATTGAAGGCTTTTTGATTGGGTTAGTTAAAGAAGAAGTATTTTGGGGTCTATTTTGACTTTCTTAATTTTTACCTTATATCAATAACTCAATCAAAATACAATTATCTCCAAGAATGAAACATTTGTTATGCTTAATATCTTTAGTTTAATCTGTATCTATCTTAATTCTATACTTCATTCGAGTAATTTTTTCTTTGCCAAATTGCCCGAGGCTTATGCTTTTTTCAATCCAATCGTAGATGTTATGCCAGTCATACCCTTATTCTTTTTTCTCTTAGCCTTTGTTTGGCAAGCTGCTGTAAGTTTTCGATGAGATCTTTAATACTGTCTTACAAACATTCATGATTTAGTCAATGAAAAAAAAAAAAGAAATATTAATATTATAACAATCAATTGATAAGATCAGATAAGTCTTACATTATGAACCCTCAATTTAAACATGGAAATTCTTCAATAAGCGCGATGAATCTGGATCACCGCACTTCCTCATTCTGACCTTTTCCAGTGAACAAGGACCCTATAATAGGGTCCCCACAATAACTAATTGTGCACATAAAAACTCATTTTCATAACGAAAGAGTCTTATTACAATTTACGAAAATTCCTTTTTTTTTATAGAAACCACTTTCTTTCTTGTTTTGTTTGGTGTAAAAATGGAATATGTGGTATAAAAATGGATAATCTATTCCCCTTTTTACCAAAAACGATCTTATCTTGGAGATTTTGTAATGCTTACTCTCAAACTCTTCGTTTACACAGTGGTGATATTCTTTGTTTCTCTCTTCATCTTCGGATTCCTATCTAATGATCCAGGACGTAATCCTGGACGTGAGGAATAAAAAAATAAGGGATTCTTTGTTGCTTGATTTCTTCATTTTCTTATGATTTTATCTATTCGAGATATTTAATTATGATAAAAAGTGCTCGAGATTTTCTTTCGAATTTGAAAGAAAATCTCAAGTCATCAGAAGAGGCGGAAAGAGAGGGATTCGAACCCTCGGTACGAATAACTCGTACAACGGATTAGCAATCCGACGCTTTAGTCCACTCAGCCATCTCTCCCAATTGAACAAAGGATAATTACTATGTTACACATGAAGTAAATAAAATAAAAAGTCTTTTTTTTTATTCTTTTATTTCTTTATTCTATCTTTATACAGATACAAAAGATAAATTTTATCAGTTTTTAAGTTTAAGTTAAGCAATTAAATTCGAATTGCATTTAGATAACGGGAATACTCAAATAGAAAAAGGGGAAATAAAAAATATAGCTATGGATTTTTGCATAAGTCCTTTTTATGTTCTAACTTAAATGGTTCAGGCCATGCCTGTCACTAAATAACTCACCCAAGACAGAACTCATTATTTCAATATTTTGTTCCGATACTATCTACTATCTTTATTATGTATGATGCTCTTGTTCGACAAATGGTCCATTCATATACAATAATAACATTGTGGCGGGTATAGTTTAGTGGTAAAAGTGTGATTCGTTCTATTAACAGCTTAAATAGTTAAGGGTTCTTTCGGTTTTATTCATATTCCGATTAAAAACTTTATTTCTTAGGAAGGATTTAATCCTTTACCTCTCAATAAACGATTTGAGGAAGAATATACATTCTCGGGATTTGTACCCAAGCCAAGGATCAATTATAAATTAATTGGATTTGGATTATGGAATCGCGAAGCATAATTTTTTGAGTTGGATAAAGACTTCCAATTGAATGAGTATGAGTAAAGAATCCATGGAGGGAGATACGCAAACTATTTTTCTAATCGTAACTAGATCTTCTATTTTTTTTTTTAGAGGGGGGATTGAAGCAAAATAGCTATGAAAATGAAACGATGACTTTGGTTTACTAAAGCCACCTACATATTGTTTCAGCTCGGTGGAAACACAATTATTTTCCTCAAGATTCGAACAAGTAGAAATAAAGAACGAAGTAACTAGAAGGATTTGTTATAATTCCACTCTTCTAGAAGGATCATCTAAAAAGCGAGTTGCTTTGGGTCTATTAAGGCAGAAAGGCTGACATAGATGTTATGGATCTCATTTTTTTATTGCGTTTACGACTTAGATCTGGAAATCTATCTTCCATAAAGGAGCCGAATGAAACCAAAGTTTCATGTTCGGTTTTGAATTAGAGACGTTCAAATTAACAATTATGAATTGGCGTCGACTATAACCCCTAGCCTTCCAAGCTAACGATGCGGGTTCGATTCCCGCTACCCGCTCCATATTATATTAATTATATGATATTATGATGATATATGATAATGGCGCGTGGATTATTAATGTGTAATTTGAATAAATGTAAATGCACATCTTTTCCGAAATTCTCTCACATACAATACAAAAATTTTTACGAGCAGGGTATAGAGATAGGAAGGGGAAAAAATTCTAAAGAAAAAAGTCGGAATGGAGGGCGTCCATTGTCTAATGGATAGGACAGAGGTCTTCTAAACCTTTGGTATAGGTTCAAATCCTATTGGACGCAATTTTTTTTCATCTATTTTTTATATTTCATTTAATTTATATGTCTACAAGAAATACATTTTTAATTAATAAGAGAAGTTTATGAACTATTCCCCTTGTACCTTGTACTAAGAATGATAAATTTCTTTATGTTTGTTCCTGAAGTATAAACCGCTCCGTCTGTTCCTGAATAGCTTCCTTCAAAAGGACT